ACGCAACGATGATTATTTTCTACAAACCATAAAGACATCGGGACCTTATATTTTATTTTCGGAGCTTGAGCAGGAATAGTAGGGACAGCCCTTAGATTAATTATTCGAGCCGAACTAGGTCAACCAGGAAGCCTTATTGGAGATGATCAAATTTATAATGTTATTGTAACAGCCCACGCCTTTGTAATAATCTTTTTCATGGTTATACCCATTATAATTGGAGGATTTGGTAATTGATTAGTCCCCCTTATATTAGGAGCACCAGATATAGCTTTCCCTCGAATAAATAATATAAGATTTTGACTTCTTCCACCATCTTTAACTTTACTCCTCTCTAGAGGAATAGTAGAAAGTGGAGTGGGAACAGGCTGAACTGTCTATCCTCCTTTATCTGCTGGAATTGCACATGCTGGTGCCTCAGTAGATTTAGGAATCTTTTCTTTACACCTAGCAGGAGTTTCATCCATCTTAGGGGCCGTAAACTTTATAACTACCGTTATCAATATACGAAGAACAGGTATAACAATAGACCGAATTCCTCTTTTTGTATGATCTGTATTTATTACAGCCCTTCTTCTCCTTCTTTCCCTCCCAGTCTTAGCAGGAGCTATTACAATACTTCTCACAGACCGAAACCTAAACACATCTTTCTTTGACCCAGCTGGAGGGGGAGATCCTGTTTTATACCAACACTTATTTTGATTCTTCGGTCACCCAGAAGTCTATATTCTCATTTTGCCCGCCTTCGGTATGATTTCCCACATCATTAGACAAGAGTCCGGTAAAAAAGAAGCTTTCGGGACTTTAGGGATAATTTATGCTATACTTGCCATCGGGGTATTAGGATTTGTGGTATGAGCCCACCACATATTCACTGTCGGGATGGACGTAGATACTCGAGCCTACTTCACATCTGCCACTATAATTATTGCCGTTCCCACAGGAATTAAAATTTTTAGCTGATTAGGTACTCTTCACGGCACACAATTAAATTACAGCCCCTCTCTTATATGAGCACTAGGATTTGTATTCTTGTTCACAGTAGGAGGCCTAACAGGTGTTGTATTAGCTAATTCTTCAATTGATATCATTCTTCATGACACTTACTATGTAGTCGCCCACTTTCATTACGTCCTTTCAATGGGAGCTGTCTTCGGGATTTTTGCAGGAATTGCTCACTGATTCCCCCTATTCACAGGACTAACTATAAACCCTAAATGACTGAAAATACACTTTATCGTTATGTTTGTGGGAGTTAATATTACATTTTTCCCCCAACACTTTTTAGGATTGAACGGGATGCCTCGACGATACTCTGACTACCCCGATGCCTATACTTCTTGAAACGTATTATCATCTATTGGTTCAACCATTTCTTTAATTGCCGTTCTAGGTTTTATTGTCATTGTCTGAGAAGCTCTAGTAACAACTCGCCCTGTCTTATTTTCATTATTTCTTCCTACATCAATTGAGTGACAGCACAACCTTCCTCCAGCTGACCACAGCTATATAGAAATTCCTTTAATTACTAACTTCTAAAATGGCAGATAGATGCATAGGATTTAAGCTCCTACCAGGAAGATTAATTCTTCTTTTAGAATTAATGGCAACATGAGGTCACTTAGGGTTTCAAGATAGAGCTTCACCGCTTATAGAACAATTAATTTTTTTCCATGATCACGCTATAGTAGTACTAATTCTTATTACTACATTAGTGGGCTATATAATGGCTACCTTATTCTTCAACACTTTTACAAACCGATTTCTCCTTGAAGGTCAAACTATTGAAATTATTTGAACAGTTTTACCGGCAGTAATTCTAGTTTTTATTGCCCTTCCTTCGTTACGGCTTTTATACCTTCTAGACGAGGTAAACAACCCAAGAGTTACCCTTAAAACAATCGGACACCAATGATACTGAAGATATGAATATTCAGATTTCTTGCAAGTAGAATTCGACTCTTACATACTCCCAACGAATGAATTACCTGAGAACGGGTTTCGTTTACTAGACGTGGATAATCGAACAGTCTTACCCATAAATACCCAGGTGCGAGTATTAATCAGAGCTGCCGATGTAATTCATTCATGAACAGTTCCGTCTCTTGGAGTTAAAGCAGACGCAATTCCAGGACGACTAAACCAAGTTAGCTTTTTAATAAACCGGCCCGGTTTATTTTACGGACAGTGTTCAGAGATTTGTGGTGCAAATCATAGATTTATACCTATCGTCATTGAAAGAGTATCAGTTAATTCCTTTTTAAATTGAATTTCTTCTGCCAGAGACGCTTCATCAGATGACTGAAAGTAAGTGTAGGTCTTTTAAACCTATAATAGTAATTAACGACCACTTCTGATGAATAGAAAAGTTAGTTAATTGAATAACATAAGCCTGTCACGCCTAAATTATCGAATCATCGATACTTTTCAATCCCACAAATAGCTCCGCTTTTATGATTAAATCTTTTCGTGATATTCTCAACAACTTTTCTTATATTTCTTATTTTAAACTACTTTATCAAAGTGCCCGCTAAGATTGAAAAACCCGAAGTATCTTACACTAAAAACGAAATAAATTGAAAATGATAACTAACTTGTTCTCTGTTTTTGACCCAACCTCGAGAATTTTTACTCTTCCATTAAACTGACTTTCCACTTTTTTAGGTATACTTTTTATTCCTATACTTTATTGAGCCATACCCTCACGCTGGTCTCTTTTTTGATCCAAACTAAGTGAAACCCTTCACAAAGAATTTAAAACTCTATTAGGGGACACCCACCCAGGGGCAACAATCATTTTTATTAGTTTATTTAGATTAATTGTATTCAATAACTTCTTAGGACTTCTTCCATATATTTTTACTAGTACTAGTCACCTTGTTATAACCTTAGCCCTAGCCCTACCCCTCTGAATTGCATTTATAATTTTTGGGTGGATTAACCACACACAACATATATTCGCTCATCTAGTTCCCCAAGGGACACCTTCAGCCTTAATGCCATTTATAGTTTTAATTGAAACTATTAGAAATGTAATCCGACCTGGAACATTAGCTGTTCGATTGGCCGCCAATATAATTGCTGGACACCTCCTCCTAACACTCTTGGGAAGAACTGGACCCTCTTTATCTACTACTTTAGTGTCCTTTCTAATTTTAAGCCAAGTTTTACTGTTGATCTTAGAATCTGCTGTAGCAGTAATTCAATCCTATGTATTTGCTGTCTTAAGAACCCTGTATGCCAGAGAAGTTACCTAACTAATGACATCATCACACGGACACCATGCCTATCATCTCGTTGATATAAGACCATGACCTTTAACAGGCTCAATTAGAGCAATGATATTAACTACAGGACTAACTAAATGATTTCACCAGTTTAATCCTGATCTTCTTATTTTAGCAGTCATTGCTACCTCACTTACTATAATTCAATGATGACGTGATATTACGCGAGAAGGAACTTATCAAGGACTTCACACAAAAACCGTCACCCTAGGTCTTCGTTGAGGTATAATTCTTTTTATTACATCAGAAGTTTTATTTTTCTTTTCTTTTTTTTGGGCTTTCTTCCATAGAAGTCTCTCCCCAAATGTTGAAGTAGGAAGATGTTGACCTCCAGCTGGAATCCAGCCTTTCAACCCATTCCAGATTCCTCTTTTGAACACTGCTATCCTCCTAGCTTCCGGCGCTACTGTGACATGGGCCCACCACGCTATTATAGAAGCTAATCACTCCCAGGCCATGCAAGGTCTTTTCGTCACAGTTTTCCTAGGAATATATTTTACTGCCTTACAAGCCCTAGAATATTTTGAAGCTCCATTTACAATTGCCGATTCTGTTTACGGATCTACTTTTTTTGTCGCCACTGGGTTTCACGGGCTTCACGTAATTATCGGGAGAACTTTTTTACTAGTTTGTCTATACCGTCTTTATAAGTGTCATTTTTCTTCTTCTCATCACTTTGGATTTGAAGCAGCCGCTTGATATTGACATTTCGTAGATGTAGTCTGACTATTCTTATATATCTCTATTTATTGATGAGGAGGTTAAAGCCTTTTTAGTATAAAAAGTATATTTGGCTTCCAACCAGAAGGACTAGAATATTCTAGAAAAGGCAGTGATTATTTTATTTTTATCAATCATTACTACTTTAATTATCGCAGCCGTAGTCATAATTTTAGCTTCCTTATTAGCAAAAAAAACAATTATAGATCGCGAAAAGAATTCACCGTTCGAGTGTGGGTTTGATCCCAAAGGATCTGCTCGACTCCCCTTTTCATTGCGGTTCTTTTTAATTGCAGTTATTTTCTTGATTTTTGATGTAGAAATTACACTCTTACTCCCCTTAGCCACTATTCTTCACCTATCTAATTTGTCAACATGAGCCTTTACAGGGCTATTTTTTATTCTTATTCTTCTTTTAGGATTATACCATGAATGGAATCAAGGAGCCCTAGAATGAGCATATTGGAGTTATAATCAACCATGATATTTGACTTGCACTCAGAAAGTGCTCCCCTGAGGAGCTAACTTCAAAGTAAAAAGCGAACTATCGCACTTAGTTTCGGCCTAAGCTTTGGTGTTAAGTCACCTTTACTTAATCTTTTTGGTTAAAGCCAAACAGAGGCATATCACTGTTAATGATAGAATTGAAGTTATCCTTCTAACCAAGGAGATAAGATGATCAAGAAGAAGCTGCTAACTTCTCCCTTAAGCGGTTAAAATCCGTTTATATCTCTGTTATTATAGTGTAAAAAACACATTACATTTTCATTGTAAAGCTAAAGGTTTAATCCTTTTAAAAACGGCACTAAAATCAGAAGCATCCATGGATATATAAACTATCTCTTCCGCGGCTTCAACACGACGCTCTTAATATTAAGCTACATAGATATATTATTATAAAAAATAAAAGAATAACCCATAATAGAAAACTTAATATATAAACTTTCATTCTATTATCTTGTAATACTTGAAGATAACTTGACGTCTTTCTAACAACTCCGTAGATTCCCTGTCCTCCATAATACTCTGACCAACCTCTGTCTCCAATTTTCTGATATATTTCTCCTCCTACCAATAAATTTTTTCTTACTCCGTATGTAGAAAGATAAGGCATAAATCATATTGACCCCGCGAAAACAGTTCTTGAATACATTTTTAGAGAGTTTAATTCATAATTTACAACCACCATATTTAATATATACCCAGCTAGCCCCCCGACTACTCTTACACTTAACGCTAACGTTTTAAAAAATAATCTCAAACAAATTATATAAGGACTCGGAAAAATCAATCAAGATAAAGCTGCTCCCCCAAAAATCGCTCCTATACTTAAAGCTATTATAGGACTTCTCATAATAGAAGCATTGTCAGAAATTGAATATAGATTTCCCAAATTAAAATCTCCCGATAACGTATAATAAACTAACCGTATCGTATAACACACTGTTAACCCTGTTGCAAGTGTATATAATACAAAAGCCACTAAATTAATAGGAGATATAAAGGCCACTTCTAAAATAACATCCTTAGAATAAAATCCAGCCAAGAAAGGGGTTCCACATAAAGCTAAGTTAGCTAAGTTTATACATATGCCCGTCAGTGGTATATGATGAACTAGTCCCCCCATTATTCGGATATCTTGATAATCCTTAACTCTGTGAATGACTGTACCAGCACATATAAATAGTAATGCCTTAAATAAGGCATGAGCCAGTAGATGAAAAAAAGCCAAGTCTGGGTACCCCAATGACAGAATTCTTATTATTACGCCCAATTGACTAAGAGTTGATAAAGCAATAATTTTTTTTAAATCATACTCAAAATTGGCCCCCAGCCCAGCCATAAACATTGTTAATCTAGATAGGAGTAATAACACTGTTTGTGAAGAAGATCCCTCCAGAGCAGCTCTAAAACGAATTAACAAATACACCCCCGCTGTCACTAAAGTAGAAGAGTGAACTAAAGCTGACACTGGTGTAGGAGCTGCCATAGCAGCTGGTAACCAAGCTGAGAATGGAATTTGTGCTCTTTTAGTTATACCTGCTATAATCACCAACCCTCATAATAATTCTCTTCTAGATAAAACAGGTATATCTCTAACATAAAATAAAAAATTTCAGCCCCCGCAGCTAAAAAATAAGGAAATGGCCAATAAAATAGCTACATCTCCAATACGATTAGATATTGCAGTTAATATTCCAGCATTTGATGACTTTTCATTTTGATAATAGATAACCAGCACGTAAGACACTAACCCTAACCCATCTCAACCTAACAAAATACTAACCAAGTTAGGGCTAATAATCAAGAATCCTATCGACAGTACAAAACCTAATACTAAATATATAAACCGATTCATATTTTTATCCCCCGCTATATACTCCCCTCTATAGTAAAGCACTATAGAAGAAATAAATATTACAAACCCTAAAAACATAAAAGACATTCAATCCAAAATTAAAGTTATTACAATAGAAGACGAATTTAAACTCACTAACTCTCACTCAATGAATCAAGCTTGGCCTCTTCTTAAACAAATCAGAGATATTCCAAGACAACATACCGACCCTAGTAACAAAAATAATATTCTAGATAAATATATAGAAACTCCTCATAACACGGCTCAAAACGAACTATTTCGTATTTTCGGCACCACAAACCGACGTTTTGATTAAACTATTTAAACTTACACCAGGTACATAACCCCTCTTCTCTTCAAAATCAACGCATTTAAAGGAAGCCAATGTAGTATCAAGACTAAATATTCTCGAACCTTCCCAGAACAACAGGAAAATAAAGCTCTATAATATTTACCGTGTTGTCTTAAAGAAAATATGTATAATGTATAGGCAGCTCTAAAGAAAGACAGCAATGAAATAACGACTATTCTAATCTTACTTCAACATACTACACTTACAATTAAACTAATCTCCCCAAGTAGATTTAAAGTTGGAGGAGCAGCCATGTTTCCCGCGCTTAATAAAAACCACCATAACGCTATACTAGGTATGAAGTTTATAAGACCCTTTCTAATTAGTAGACTCCGTCTTCCAACCCGCTCATATACTATATTAGCGAGACAAAATAACCCCGATGAGCACAAACCGTGTCCAATTATAACTACCACAGCTCCATTTAGTCCTCATCAACCAAAAACAACCAAGCCAGATAAGACTAACCCTATGTGTGCTACTGAAGAATAAGCAATTAAAGCTTTAATATCTACTTGACGAAGACATATTAAACTAACAATTACTCCACCAACTAAACTGACTCTTACCCACACTCAAGATAGATTCTTATTCACTTCCCCAAATAAAGGTAAAACACGAATTAGTCCATATCCCCCTAACTTAAGCAATACACCAGCCAAGATTATAGACCCAGCTACGGGAGCCTCCACGTGTGCCTTAGGAAGTCATAAGTGAACTAAAAATATAGGAAGTTTTACGATAAAAGCAAAAACAGTTACCAAATACCAAACACAAGATACAAATCCTCTACCTTCTACTCTCTCGGTTAACCCTAGCGTCAATCTTCCTCCTTCCTTATAAAAACTAATTAAAGATACAAGTAAAGGTAAAGAGGCAAACAAAGTATAAAACAATATATAAATACCAGCTTGCAGTCGCTCAGGCTGATAACCCCACCCCAAAATTAAAATCAATGTGGGAATCAAAGAACTCTCAAAACTGATATAAAACAATAAATAATCAGTTGACGAAAACGTTAGTAAAAGAAAAAATAATAAAGCAACATTTACCAGTAAGAACAACCCAGGGAAATTATTCTCTTTTAAAATTTTTTGACTAGAACAGACTACTAAAGTTGTAATTCAAAATCTTAGTAAAATCAGAATGTAACTTAAGGAATCCACCCCTAAACACCACCCTCTTATATAAAAATTAAAGTCATGATGACATGCCACACCAAATAAAAAAGAAATAATAAACAAAGAGCTCTGAACAGCCCACCAATCTCCTACTAACAGTATCAATACCACACACGACAACACAAATTTTAACATTGGAGAACACTAAAACTTCTAAAGCAATCATTACCGTGGGTTCGAACCACAGATACAAGCAACGCTAGCCCTAACGCTCCCTCACAGGCGGCCAAAGTCAAAAAAAAGAGAACGAAATATCTCTCATGACCCAAACCAACAATATGGAGGCATATAAATCAAAAAATACTTAATATGATATATTCAAGACTTAGCAAAGTATTCAGCAAATGTTTTCGCTTAGAAACAAACACTCATAAACCGCATACCACTCTAATTAAAGGGATAATATAATAAAAATTAAGAATTGACATTAGTTTTAATAGTTTAAACAAAACGCTGGTCTTGTAAACCAGAATTGAAGATTTTTCCTTCTTAAAGCATCAGAGAAAAGAGTAAACTCCTATCGCTAGTTCCCAAAACTAGTATTTTTATTAAACTACTCTCTGTATGTCTCTTGTTATTATATTTTCTCCACTTATTGTTATCTTATCTTTAGTATTTACCCGCCTACTTCATCCTTTAGCCATAGGGCTAAGTCTTCTAACCCAAACTGTTATAATCTGTATTACTGCTGGCTTGTCTATAAACTCTTTTTGATTTTCTTATATCTTGTTTCTTATTTTTTTAGGAAGAATGTTAGTTTTATTTATTTATGTAGCCTCACTTGCATCTAACGAAACTTTTTCATTTTCAAGAGTTCTCCTTTTTTTTGCTACCTCAGCAATTGTATTAGGAGTTTTATGCTTAATACTAGACCCCCTAACGCTCAATCTCCCCACCCATGTCTCCCCTTCTTCTATAATAACAGATAACACCTTCTTCTCGATTCCCTCCTTTCTGAGAGCCATTTATAACAACACTACTATAAATATAACTTTATTTATTGTAATTTACCTTTTATTAACCCTTATCGCTGTAGTCAAAATTACCAACACTTTTTTTGGGCCCCTTCGTTTATCTGTTTAATGACAATACCTATCCGTAAATCACACCCTCTCTTTAAAATTGCGAATGGAGCCATTGTAGATCTCCCTGCCCCAGCAAATATTTCAACTCTCTGAAATTTTGGATCTCTCTTAGGACTTTGTCTTGTTGTCCAAATTGTAACAGGACTTTTTCTAGCTATACACTACACAGCCCACATTGATCTTGCATTTTCTAGTGTAGCACATATCTGCCGAGACGTTAATTATGGATGGCTCTTACGAACACTTCATGCCAACGGAGCTTCATTTTTTTTCATTTGTCTATACTTACACACAGGACGAGGAATATATTATGGATCTTTCCTCTATATGCATGCCTGATCAGTAGGAGTTGTGATTCTTCTTCTCGTTATAGCAACAGCCTTTCTAGGATATGTTCTACCCTGAGGACAAATGTCTTTTTGGGGAGCCACGGTGATTACTAATTTATTTTCAGCCATTCCCTACATCGGCCCTGATCTAGTACAATGGATTTGAGGGGGATTCGCAGTAGATAATGCCACCCTTACCCGATTCTTTACTTTCCATTTTCTTTTTCCCTTTATTGTAGCCGCAGCAACTATAGTTCATATTCTATTTATTCACCAAACTGGATCTAATAATCCCCTGGGGATTGTTAGAAATGTTGATAAAGTCCCCTTTCACCCCTACTTTACATTTAAAGATATTACGGGATTTGTAGTTATATTAGCAGCTCTTATTCTACTAACTCTTTTAGATCCTTATCTCCTAGGAGATCCTGATAATTTTATTCCTGCTAACCCTCTCGTTACTCCTGTACATATTCAGCCTGAATGATATTTTCTATTCGCCTACGCCATTTTACGATCAATTCCTAATAAACTAGGGGGTGTAATTGCCTTAGTAATATCTATTCTTATTCTTCTTATCCTTCCCTTTACCCACACCGCTAAATTCCGAAGTCTCACTTTTTATCCTCTTAATCAAATTATATTCTGATCCCTAGTAGCAACAGTCTTCTTACTTACTTGAATTGGGGCTCGACCAGTTGAAGATCCATATGTAATTACAGGACAGATCTTAACCATTATATACTTTTCTTTTTATATTATTAATCCTATTGTTCTTATTTGATGAGACAAAATACTAGCCTAGTTATTTGGCTGATAGGAAAGCCCGTGTTTTGAAAGCTCGTTATAGGAGTTCGAATCCCCTAATAACTTTACTTAAAAAAGTGCAATTACATTATACACACAAAGCAAGCTGTTTTCACCCCTATAAAGAAAACCAAGTAATTTAAAGCCACAGGTAAAAATCTCTTTCAAGCCAAATACATCAGCTTATCATACCGAAACCGCGGCAATGTTCCACGCACTCATACAAATGCAAACGCCACCATTACCAGTTTCAAATAATAGCCAACACTTAACAAGTTTCCACCCAGGAAAAACAAGGAAAACAGTATTCTTATAAATAAAATTCTAGCATACTCGGCCATAAAAATCAATGCAAACCCTCCTCTTCTGTACTCTGTGTTAAACCCAGACACTAACTCCGACTCACCTTCTGCAAAATCAAAGGGAGTTCGGTTTGTTTCTGCCAAACAAGATGCAAATCAGACCAGAGCTAAAGGAAATGTAAATCACAGAAGCCAGATATCACGCTGGTATAATCTGAAAAGACTTAAATCAAACCCCCCCACTAAAAATACAAAAGACAGAAAAACTAAAGCCAAACTAACTTCATAAGAAATTGTCTGAGCCACTGCTCGTAAACTACCCAAGAGAGAATATTTAGAGTTTGAAGATCAACCCGCTCTTATTGTAGTGTATACCCCCAATCTCATACAACACAAAAAGAATAGTGCTCTCATTTCAAAATTTATTAAACCTAACTCATAAGGCATAACCAACCATACAATTAATGACACAAATAAACTAAAAACTGGGGACATATAATAAGGCAAAAAATTAGATATTGTTGGTAACGTTTGCTCTTTAGTAAATAACTTTACAGCATCCGAAAAAGGCTGAAGAAGTCCTATAAATCCCACCTTATTAGGCCCCTTACGAATTTGGATATATCCTAAAATTTTTCGTTCAAGTAATGTTACAAAAGCCACACCTACCAATACACAAATAATTAAGACTAAATAATTTACTACTATAACCAAAGATATCACCATACTATCTATGGGATTATAAACCCACATTATTGGATCCTAAGTCCAGTGCATAATTCTGCCAAGACAGTTTTACTATTAATCTTTTTCTTAAAACTATTTTAATCACTCAATCCTTTCGTACTAGAATGATTTAATAAAACTAAGAGATAGAAACCGACCTGGCTTACGCCGGTCTGAACTCAAATCATGTAAGGATTTAAAGGTCGAACAGACCTTCCTTTATAGCTGCTGCACCACAAGGATCCCTTAATTCAACATCGAGGTCGCAACCCTTCTTGTCGATCTGAACTCTTGAAGAAGATTACGCTGTTATCCCTAAAGTAACTTAATCTTTTAATCTTTAATAAAGGATCAATCTTTAACCAATTATTATTGTCTATTTTTAAAAAGAACAGTTATTCATTATATTCTCGTCGCCCCAACGAAACAAACTCTAAATATAATAAGTTACACTAACAGATTTTAATATATTTAATTTATTGTAAAGCTTTATAGGGTCTTATCGTCCCCTTAGATCATTTAAGCCTTTTCACTTAAAAGTTAAATTCAAATTATATAACCGAGACAGCTTACTTTTTGTCCAACCATTCATACAAGCCTTCAATTAAAAGACTAATGATTATGCTACCTTCGCACGGTCAATATACCGCGGCCCTTCAATTTATATCAGTGGGCAGGTTAGACTCTATATAACAACCATACAGACATGTTTTTGATAAACAGGCAAAAGTAATATTTGCCGAATTCCTTGATAATATTATCAATTAACTACAGTTCTATTTATATTTCAATATTCTTTATTATAAAATTTTCTACTAATAAAATCAATTTAACCTTTGCTTTTATATTTAACAAGGATGCTAGTTACCTACTTAGATTTAATATAAATACTAGTTACTATCATGCATTAGCTAGAACGCTTTATCAACATGGCTGCTCTTAAGCCTAGTTTAGAACTCTTTACATTTTTATTTAATCATAAGCCACTTATAATAGAAAGAGAAGCTTTTCCCTCCCTTTCTTTTTAAGTCCGTAATTATTTTTTCACCAACTTAACAAATTTAATTTAATTCACCAACAACCAGATATAAAAAATCGGATAACATTTCATTACTAAGACAAAATTTTAAATTTCATTAAAACGAAAACTTTATTTTTGAATTAGCTCTTTTTTTTTCGGGATTATTTTATTCAAAATAAATTTTGATTTTCCCTGATACACAAGGTACGAATTTCAATCACTACTTTTTTTTAATTTATTTTTCAAATTATTTCATCTTTCCTTTACAGTACTTTTCTCTATAGCCTACATCACAATTTTTTGATTCACTCTACTTAACGAATTAAATAAAAAGTAGTTTTATTAAAAACTTTTTTATACTTTAAAATTTATAACAAGATTTTTTTTCAAGGTGCATTGATTTGCACAACGAACTCCTCAACGTAAGTGAGATGCTTAACTTTTCAAGCTCCACCTTGTTCTATCTCTAGGTACACTTTCCAGTACACCTACTATGTTACGACTTATCTCGCTTTAATTAACGAGAGCGACGGGCGATGTGTACATAATCTAGAGCTAAAATCGAGAAGACTTATTAAAACCTCTCTACTATTAAATCCTCCTTTATAAAAAAATTTAATTTTTTAATCCGTTTATATTTATTATATTGTAACCCATCACTTCCTCCACTATAAGCTGCACCTTGATCTAATATATTAAAAGAAAATTATTGCAGTAACTAAATTTTATCAAAGTTACCTAATAATGACGGTATACAAACTGAATTTACTAAGTAGGGTAAGATTTTACGTGGTTTATCGTTTATAGGACAGGTTCCTCTAAATAGACTAAATTACCGCCAAATCCTTTGAGTTTTAAGACAATAACTATTTAGTACCCCGGTATTTTGATTTAAAACAAAGAGTAACAGGGTATCTAATCCTGGTTCATAACTTTATCTTAACAGCTTCAGCTTTAATTTATTTATCGATTGTTTTATTTACCAAAAAATTGATTTCACCCTTTATCAGCACAAAACCACTGGAAAATAACTTTTCACTTAACCATTTTTAACCAATATTTTTTCAGTTTGTCCCTTAGTGTAACCGCGGCTGCTGGCACAAATTTTTGCCGGACATAACAACAGAATTACCAATTCTAACTTTCATTTATAATTAGCATTAGGTACTGAGAATTCTAATATTATCAACACATTTTTATTAATTGTTTTAAAAAGTTTTGAACGAATTTAAAACTTTTGGCATGTCAAGCCTTACATGTACCTTTAATCTGAAAATGAAAAAATAAGCCAGGATAAAACTTTACTAATGATCTCACATTCTATTCTTTATATGAAACCCATCAACCCACACTAACACAAAAATACGAAAATAATACTTATTAAACGCTTAATATGGTTTAATCATATTTATAAAATTAGAATCCTATCTCCCCCCAGTTACCCCCAATTTATATAAGTTCAACTAATTTAGAGTTAACTGAGATTATAGTGAAACTAGATTAAACATTATTTCTTGAATATTATTCTATCTAAGGTGGGTACTATAGATTCTATATTAAAGAATAATTGGAACTTTTAAAAGTCGTCGAACGATTTTTTAGAAAAAACTAACATGTTTACATTTAATTGATCTTTATATTTATTTAGCTCTTAATGAGTTCATACTTAATTACCATCACAATAATTTTAATATTTATAAATATAATTAATAATCTATTTTATTTTAAACTCTAATAAAAGTTTGAATAATATAATTAAAGATAAGATGTATAATCTGTTATGCTATCTAAGAAAGAATAATTAATTAAAGATTATTACTATCTAAAGAGATCCTTATTTTTATAAGATATTTTAATATTTTATTTAAGAAATGAACTTATATATGTAATAGCAAGTAGTGTAAATACTTGCTGTTATTTAAGTTGTATTTTAAGTTAAGTAAAACAAGACTAGTAAATAAATTTAGATAACTCTTTATAACTCAATAAGATTATTGTTTAGAATCTAAAATACTGTCTTATCTATTTCAAATTAAGCTTTTTCTTGAGGAAGCTTAATTTCTTTATAAGATAAGACAGTATTTTTATACGATCAACAGAATTTAATATTCCTCTCTTTAATTAAATAGATATCATTAAAATGAATTGAACCATATACTCATTTAAAATTTTATACTTGTCCTAAATTTTAAATTGTTTTTTTTTGGCAGTTCATTTTTAGATAGCATTCTATTCAAATTTTAATGCTTAACGTAAGATTCGAGCTTATTTTTTGATTAAATGGTAACCCGTTCATATAAAATGAAGTGCCTGAAAAAGGATTATCTTGATAGGATAAATTATATAGGACCCGCCCTATCTTCATTGCTTCCCCCAAAAAAAAAATTTACCCCCAATGGAATTGACACCATTCCCCCAAAGATCAAAACTTTGTGTGCACTTTACACCAGAGTGTAGCTAACAACTTACGCTTATTTTTAAAAAGATAAGCTAAGCAAGCTCGTGGGCTCATACCCCATCTATGAGGGTTAACTCCCTCTCTTTTTAATTTCTTTTTCTTCATCTCAACTTCTATTTTTATCAACTCTTTTGCTAGGGACTACCCTCTCTATTTCATCAACTTCTTGATTCGGAGCTTGGGTAGGACTGGAATTAAATCTTCTATCTTTTATTCCCTTGATTTCAACTAAAAATAACCAATATTCTTCAGAAGCAGCTCTTAAGTATTTTTTAATTCAAGCACTAGGATCTTCAATAATTATTATATCAGCATCTCTAATGCTCCTATTAGAGGATAAAGCCAGATTTTTAACAATTACTGCTCTTTTATTAAAATCAGGAGCAGCTCCCTTTCATTTTTGGTTTCCGAGAGTTATAGAAGGACTTCAGTGGCCTCAAGCTATTTTCCTCATAACTGTTCAAAAAATTGCCCCAATATCTCTTCTTTCTTATCTTTCCCTCGATCACACTACCCCAATTCTTACAACAGCTATTATTTTATCTGCCTTAGTGGGGGCAATCGGAGGAATAAATCAGACTCTTTTACGCAAAATTATGGCTTATTCATCAATTAACCATATGTCTTGAATGATAGCAGCCATTTTAATTAGAGAAACTAGCTGGCTGCTTTATTTCATATTTTACTCAGTCATTTCTTCATCTATTGCACTACTTTTCAACCACCAAGAGGCTTTCCATATTCTACATATCTTTAACCACACAAACAGCTCCTCTCAGCTGAAATTATTGATTTTTATGTCACTACTGTCACTAGGAGGGCTTCCTCCTTTCACCGGATTTATTCCAAAATGATTTATCATCCAAGAAATGATTTCAGCCGGCTCTTTTTTTGTTTTAGCAGTTCTTTTAACCAGAGCTCTTATTACTCTTTTCTACTACTTGCGAATCTCCATAAGAGCAATCACAATCTCCAGACCTAAAACAAAATGGAGAAGAAAAACAAGACACTCTTCTTATCTCACTCCATCTCTCTTATGACTAAACTCTTTTGGACTTTTAACACCTAGTTTAATGGTATTGATTATTTAAAGCTTTAAGTTATTTAAACTAGTAGCCTTCAAAGCTATTTAAAAGAGTTTTAACCTCTTAAGCTTTAGACCAAATTCAAGCTCTGGCGTTTAACGCATCTTCAGAATTGCAGTCTGACGTCTTAAATTCCACTACAAAGCCATGATAAAAGGATTTAACTCCGTATATAGATTTACAGTCTATCGCCTAGAACTCAGCCATATTACCC